ACGACCGTAGCTTTAGCTTTACTCACGTCAGTAGCCTATTTCTATGCAGGTCTTGCAAAAAAAGGGTTGGGTTATTTTAGTAAATACATTCAACCAACTCCAATTCTTTTACCCATTAACATCTTAGAAGATTTCACAAAACCCCTATCCCTTAGTTTTCGACTTTTCGGAAATATATTAGCCGATGAATTAGTCGTTGTTGTTCTTGTTTCTTTAGTACCTTTAGTAGTTCCTATACCTGTCATGTTTCTTGGATTATTTACAAGTGGTATTCAGGCTCTTATTTTTGCAACTTTAGCCGCAGCTTATATAGGCGAGTCCATGGAGGGTCATCATTAATTCAGTTTCGAAAGAGTCTTTTTTCTTAGAAAAAGTCAATATATGTTTCAAGAGAATTTACTTAGGGAACATACAAGTATGTTGTTTTAGTAATAGAAAGTAATAAATAGCAAGGGGGCGCGGAGTGGTTAGTATAGAAAGGCCGAACTAGGTATCTGGAATCGAATGACTAAAAGATTCTAGAATCCAATCCAATAAAATTTAAGGCAGAATACTGGGTTTACGTTATGGAAGAAAGACATGTATATTGGATATTAGATATTGACTAGTTATATATGAACTAATATTAAGCCCTACTTGAATTAATATTAATTTAATAGAGAAGTCTTTTTTTATGTTTTTTGTTTATTTTCTTTATGAGAATGAATCAAAAAAAGGGTCGAAGAATTCAAAGAATGGTTAGAAAGAAGGAAGTGATAAACTCAAGTTGTATAGATTCAGGAAAAACTCAACAAATAGGAACTAAAACGGATAAAGCCTTTCTGATCATTTGATGGAATATTATTCACTTCGGAGTTCTTACTGACTTCGACTGGCTGAATCTTAGTTGATGGAATAATTAAGTCATAATTTATTCGTTGATTGTATCATTAACCATTTCTTTTTTTTGTGCGAGGAACTTATCATGAATCCAATTATTTCTGCCGCTTCCGTTATTGCTGCTGGATTGGCTGTAGGGCTTGCTTCTATTGGACCGGGAGTTGGTCAAGGAACTGCTGCAGGCCAAGCTGTAGAAGGTATTGCTAGACAGCCCGAAGCAGAGGGTAAAATACGAGGTACTTTATTGCTTAGTTTGGCTTTTATGGAAGCTTTAACAATTTATGGGTTGGTTGTAGCATTAGCTCTTTTATTTGCGAATCCTTTCGTTTAATCCTAATACGAAAAAATACATACGTATTTTTTCTTTGGACTTGACGCTTGTCTGCTTGCCTTTTCGCATTATACCAAGATTACGCTCCTACAATTACTTATTCGGTGAGAAAAACGGGGGGGGGAGGGCTGATTTGAGGATGAGGAATTAGTGTTACCGACTCGCTTTCTTCCTTCCCCTTCTTAGTCCAACGAAAGCTCTTTAGGAAATAGACGAGGTATTTCGCAATTTACACGAAAACCCCGTACCTAATTCTATTCGAATAAGTCTTATTCTTATTGGAAATCTCAATTGAAAAAAAATACATTGTGAAATGGAATATATTTTGAATCTATTTTCGATTTATAAATAGGAAATAGGTCAAGTAATACAACCAAATTTTTGTTCTTTTAGTCTATCTATAAGAGGAGATCCTATGAAAAATGTAACCGATTCTTTCGTTTCCTTGGGTCACTGGCCATCTGCCGGGAGTTTCGGATTGAATACCGATATTTTAGCAACAAATCCAATAAATCTAAGTGTAGTGATTGGTGTATTGATCTTTTTTGGAAAGGGGGTGTGTGCGAGTTGTTTATTTCAAGAATAGACTGGATTCAACCAGCTGCACCGCTTTTCGGTATAACTAGTAAAGAAAGGTGCATGATCTCGCGAATTACTTCTGAATAAATGAATAAATTATAGAATCATATGGAAGAACTATAGCATTTCGTGATTCGTTGGTAAATATACTTTGATTCTCTAGCACCCAACAATGTGGAACTATTAACATGGTTAAAGCTAAACCGTTTGAAGTTCACCCACAGCAGGGTACTCTTTCTACCACTATGTTAATACGGAAACGGTTTTCCATTTACAAGGAATAGTTATAAATTTATCGATATATAACACTCATATCGATAAAAAGATTTGACACTTTTATTGGTATTGGGAAAAGGTTCATCCTTTTTTCTTTTTTTTATTACATTTTTGTTTAAATAAATGCCAAATGCTGAGATGATGACCTATTTATCAATATAAAATAATAAATTTATTTTTGATTTGAAAAAAAACAACTTTGCTGACAATTACATATTTTTTGTTTGGTCAGAAGAGTCCTCCAAATATTCTATTCTGGCCTTGGATTATTGAGTCATTTCCAATTGTGTTCGAATATGAACAAAGAGTAGAGGATAGGCTCATTACATCATTACATTCAAAAAAGATATGGCAATTAACCATAAAAAATTGAAGTAATTGAGCGTGAGAGCCAAATGAATCGAAAGGTTCAAGTTTGGTTCGGGAAGGGATCAT